CTACAATATGTATCTTCTGTTATGTACATAGGGACCCCAATTCTATTTTTGGCTACATCTATTTGATCGATTTGTATTGATTCTGATCAATCCGAAATAATCGAAAGGCAACTCTTACTTTTATTTTACATACAGTTCGAATTCCTAGATTTCGGATTATTTCAAATAGAAATCCAAGTATCCACCGAAAGAATCAAAGAAAGAAAAATGGTATGGGTATAACATATACTATATTAATAAAAAAATCAACTTAGTATTAGTAATAGTAATCTTTTTTATCATTTCCAAGAAGTAAAGTAATTAAATTGATTGACTGGTTGATAGATGATCCAAAGAGTTCTATGGTATGTAAACTTCTTCGAATTTTGAAAAGAAATAGTAAACCTCATTAATTGAATTTGTAACACTTAAACCATGATATGAAATGAGTCGATAAAGCACAAATCCGGTTTCTAAAATAATAAAACAAGTGGTAAGTGCCAAATCTGCGACTCGTCCGGGTCAAGATCTTATTATGTGTATATCTTGTTGAACAAGCACTATATCTATGTTCTTTCCTTTAGAAAGTAGGTATCCGCTTAATATTAATAACAGAACGGCGGCTTTCTCTTGTATTTGGAGAAAGAGGAAAACAAAAAGGGGGTCTGCTGTTCCCCGTTGTCCCTATATAATTTGTATAAGAGTCCGTTCGGCGAAATAGAGAATTTAGAAAAAATCCGAAATATATTTCCTATCATCTACATTTCCTTTCGAAATATAAACATGGGAATTATTAAAATATCTCTTTGATTGACATTATTATCTTTAAAAACACTTTGCGGAACGATCTATAAAACAATTGATACAGTTTGATTCCTCATACTCAAAACTCAATTAGTTAAGTAGTATTTCTAGAGTCCACTTCTTCCCCATACTACAAGTGAAAGGGAAAATGTAAAGACTACCATTAAAGCAGCCCAAGCGAGACTTACAATATCCATGTGAATTATGTCCCCTATCTCTATAAATATGAAGGAATTATTCCATTATTGTTCACTAATACTAATAATAGTAAAATCAATGATACAGAGTCAAAAAGGGATTCTTATTTCGGACTATTAATTAAATTTAATGAAGCAATTCAATAAATCCACATACATATAACAAATTCCTATACGATTTTTAACAGCCTATTCCACTCTTGACCGGCGGAAAAGAGGTTCTTTTTGAGCTTTTTTTCTAAAAAAGCCAATTACCCAATCGAATATTAATCAAATACCTGAATACTCAGAGACTCCTTTGAGTGTGTATACAAAATATATTCCGCTTTTTCACAATTCCTAATTACGAACTAGTTAGATATCGCCTTCGGCTCTCTAATCGAATTCAAGGCTCAGTTAGTAACCACTACTTAGTATAATCTTCCCTTGAATCCTAGACACAAGGATTTACAGAACTTGAACTTTTGAGAACCCCAGATGCTTAGAATCGAGTAAGTACATATCAAGAGACAAGGGTCTCTCCTTCGGCTGGGGAATAATTAGGTGAGTTATAGGTTCTATCAGTCGATAAGGAATTTCGGGTCTTTTTTTTTCATTAGAATCAGGCGACACCCAGATTCGAACTGGGGACCAAGGAGTTGCAGTCCTCCGCCTTACCGCTCGGCCATGCCGCCAAAATGATACAAAATAGATGCAAATATGACCTCTTTGGGATGGATTACTGATTTTTTTTTATTGTACTTGCATTTTGAATCCCTTTTCCCTACTTAATTCCCTTCACTACTAAAAAAATCTTTCCTTTTTTTAGGATCCATACTTTTGAAAATATATATAGGCTTTCAGTCACAAAAGTAAAAATTAATGAGAAATTGAATCTTTAACTATAACTATTGACTTGACTGCGAATTTATGAACAACTCTTAGATTTTGATTTCAAATTAGGGTTCCCTAATGGCATAAGAAAATCCAAATGATAACTAATAAGTATTGCGTCTTTTCAATAAAAAAGAATCGTTATTATTTCTCCGCTTTTCTTTTTCTCAGTCTCAAATTCCATTATAGCAACAATTATGAGTATATGCAACCCCCGAAACCAGAACAGAAATTACACAGACAATCGAGTATCTTAATATATGATATATAGGTATCTGCTTGTGTTTAAGTTTACTATAAATAAATAAATTAATAAAAAGAACCCGCTTTACACTCGTATTTTTCGAATTCTATGAATATAGTACTAAATAGGTAAAAATATCTTTTTTCTCTGCAAATCTTTTTTTCACAATACAATAGACAGGGCAAAAAGGGTTAAGTAACAAAAAAAATCAACTCTATATTGTTTCTGATTATTCTGTCTTTATCTCGGCGAAGGGATCAAATCTTGCATCTGTTTTTTTGGTATCCAATCGAATAGGAATATGTAATATCATAATAATGGTAGAAATAGAACGAAGGGATATTCTCTACAAAATTCTATACTATACAAAATTCTATACTATAAATAAATCGAATTAAGCGTT